TCAAAAAAGGGGGGTTCCTCCTTTTATCGTTGTATGTGAAAGACATGTATTCTTCAAAATAGATCGTTCTTTTTAGTTATTATCTATACTTATTTCGTGTATGTGGATAATTTTTTTAATATACTCTTTTTAATATACATTGTTTTTTTACTTTAACATATAAATATATAATAAACATACAAATATATATAATACAAATATATTTATATATACATGTATATGTGATATATATATCACATATACGTATGCGCGCACATCACACATCACATATATAAATGACATGAGGGAAAAAAATGGAAGAAAATAAGGGAAAATAAAAATTGATTAAGCCCAGAGTGCTATGTCCATAATTCAAAGTAAGGAGTATCATAAGATTTCTGATAAACATAAGTTTTTTTTATTGGGTTTCAATCCAATCAATCAGTTACACAACAAGTTAGGTAATTACTCCCTTCCCAAAATGAACTAGAATACCTAGGTATTTTTTTTAATTCGAATATAGATACTATGATCCATATTTGAATAAAAAAAGTACTCTTTTTTTGGTCTAACTCTTTTTCCTTACTATATATAGTATACTATATAATATATTTATTATACTATTATAGTATAATAAATATGTTTATTAATCACAAAAAAAAATCAGAATAATTAAGAATCCCAATATTTGACTTTTTTTTTCATATCCTTTTTTTTGTTTATTTCTTTTATTATTGTTCCTTTCTAAAAGGATAAAAAAGATAAGAATTGGTGAATCGAGAACAATTTGTAATTATAAGAAAAAAGAGTTTCTTTTCTTATGGAACATACATATCAATATGCGTGGATAATACCTTTTCTTCCACTTCCAGTTACTATGTCAATAGGATTTGGACTTCTACTTATTCCGACAGCAACAAAAAATATTCGTCGCATGTGGGCTTTTCCTAGTGTTTTACTCTTAAGTATAGCTATGGTGTTTTCAGCCAATCTGTCTATTCAACAAATAAATGGAAGTTTTATCTATCAATATCTATGGTCTTGGACCATCAATAATGATTTTTCCTTAGAGTTTGGATACTTGATCGATCCACTTACTTCTATTATGTCAATACTAATTACTACTGTTGGAATCATGGTTCTTATTTATAGCGACAAGTATATGTATCACGATCAAGGATATTTGAGATTTTTTGCTTATATGAGTTTTTTTAATACTTCTATGCTGGGATTAGTTACTAGTTCAAATTTGATACAAATTTATATTTTTTGGGAACTTGTGGGAATGTGTTCTTATTTATTAATAGGGTTTTGGTTCACACGACCAATTGCAGCAAGTGCTTGTCAAAAAGCTTTTGTAACTAATCGTGTAGGGGATTTTGGTTTATTGTTAGGAATCTTAGGTTTTTATTGGATAACAGGTAGTTTAGAATTTCGGTATTTGCTCGAAATAACTAATAACTTAATCCAAAATAATGGGGTCAATTCTTTATTTGCTACCTTGTGTGCTTCTTTATTATTCGTCGGTGCAGTTGCTAAATCCGCACAATTCCCCCTTCACGTATGGTTACCTGATGCTATGGAAGGACCCACTCCTATTTCGGCTCTTATACACGCTGCTACTATGGTAGCAGCAGGAATTTTTCTTGTAGCTCGGCTTCTTCCTCTTTTCATAGTCATACCTTATATAATGAATTTCATTTCTTTAATAGGTGTAATAACACTATTATTAGGGGCTACTTTGGCCCTTGCTCAAAGAGACATTAAAAAAAGCTTAGCCTATTCCACAATGTCTCAATTGGGTTATATTATGTTAGCTCTAGGTATAGGTTCTTATCGAGCTGCTTTATTCCATTTGATCACTCATGCCTATTCAAAAGCTTTATTGTTTTTGGGATCCGGATCCATTATTCATTCAATGGAACCTATTGTTGGATATTCACCAGATAAAAGTCAGAATATGGTTCTTATGGGTGGTTTAACAAGATATGTTCCAATTACAAGAACTACTTTTTTATTGGGTACACTTTCTCTTTGTGGTATTCCACCTCTTGCTTGTTTTTGGTCCAAAGATAACATTCTTAATGATAGTTGGTTGTATTCACCAATTTTCGCAGTAATAGCTTATTTCACAGCAGGATTAACCGCATTTTATATGTTTCGGGTATATTTACTTACCTTTGATGGGTATTTCCGCGTTCATTTTAAAAATTACAGTAGCACGAAAAATGGTTCGTTCTATTCCATATCTCTATGGGGAAAAGGAACTCCAAGAGGAGTCAATCCAAATTTACTTTTATCAACAATGAATAAAAAGGTTTCTTTTTTTGCAAAAGAAAGATCCAAAATTGATAATAATGTAAGAAATAGGATACGATACTTTAGTACTTACTTTGGAAATAAATACACTTCCATGTATCCTCACGAATCGGACAATACTATGCTATTTCCTCTTCTTGTATTAGTACTATTTACTTTGTTGGTTGGATCAATAGGAATTTCTTTTGATCAAGGAGTAATAGATTTTGATATATTATCGAAATGGTTAACCCCATCAACAAATCTTTTACATTCAAGTTCTAATTATTCTGTAAATTTGGATGAATTTTTTACAAATGCAATTTTTTCGGTAAGTATAGCAATTTTCGGACTATTCATAGCATATATTTTATACGGATCCGCTTATTCATTTTTCCAGAATTTGGATTTAATCAATTCATTTTTAAAAGGGGGTCCTAAAAGAATTCTTGTGGACCGAATAAAAAATGTGATATACAATTGGTCATATAATCGTGGTTACATAGATATTTTTTATACTAGAGTTTTTACCGTGGGGATAAGAGGATTAACCAAACTAACTCAGTTTTTTGATAGACGTATAATTGATGGAATTACAAATGGTGTTGGTGTTGCAAGTTTTTTTATAGGGGAAGGGATTAAATATATGGGAGGTGGGCGAATCTCGTCTTATCTATTCTTGTATTTATCTTATGTATCAATATTTTTATTTATTTTTTTATTTATAATAAAATAAATTCCTAAAAATGAGATTCATCATTTCAGAGATATAAAAAGAAGAAAAAAAAAATGTTTTGTCTATTCGATCCAAAAAAAGCGGAGAATGCACATTTGCTTGAAACATTTCCCAAATAACCGTTTTACGTCTTTGAGCACGCATGGATCCTTTGATTATATCCCGACGAAAATCCGATTGTTGCGAGTAACGTATCAAAGCCACCTCTTCTGCTTGATCACTATTATTAGTATTATTTGTAGTTGTAATAGGGTTGGTATTCTGATTGTTATCAGTATAAATTACTACGCGTTTGGCTTTTCTTGAACGAATTTCATGATCTTCCTTAGATTCTTCCTCATTTTCTTCCTCCTGTTCTTCCAAATCATCAGTTAATTTGTATGACCACCGAGGAACCCTTTTATGGATTTCTTCTATTCCAATAGATTTATTTCTAATTATTGTTTGATCGTTTGGATCAGTTGTAATTACATCGAATACCCATTTTAAAGCTTTTGTTTGATTTTCAAAATCAATTCTTGTTTGCTCTCTCAATAAAGAATATTTTTTAAAATGCAAAATGGGTGCAGGCTCAAAAGGAAATTCTTTGATTGAGGTTAAGGAATTACCAATATAATTCAGTAATGATTCCCTATCAGGCGGATTCTTTTGATGTTCAAATTTTCTGGAATAATTAGAATTATTAGGAAGTAGCCCATAAATCTTATTTATCCAATTGATTTCTATGGAATCCTCCGTATCTGTAGAAGTGATTAAATCATTCATGATCATATGTGAATAGAATTTTTTTATTGTTCCACGATATGGT